TGGTAAATCAATTGCGAAATGCTTCTCCATTTTTAGAATGCTTAATATATGTTTTACATCTTCCATGCGAAAATGTTCAATTTTCATAAGGTCTTCTTGACTGTTCTTCAAAAGGTCCGATAATGTATGGATATTGGACCTTTTGAGGCAATTATAGATCTTAGGAGTTAATTCTAATTGGTCAATAAAAATCGATTTTAATGGTATTTCTTTTTTATTTTTCCTTAGTTTAATCAATTTATCATGAAAAGTAAAAAGGGGTATAGTAATCTTGTGTTGATTTTTTTCGAAATGGAAGTTTTCTTCTTCTCCATGTAGAAAGGGAATCAATAAATCAATTAAATTTCGGGAGGCTTCATGAAGTGCTTCTTTAGGAGTTAAACTTCCATTTGTCCATATTTCGAGAAAAAGTATCTCGTGCTTTTCATTTCCATTTCCATAAGAATGAACACTATGATTCGCATTTCGAACAGGCATGCATACAGCATCTATGGAAAAACTTCCGTCTTGAAAATTTTGTGTCGGTTTTATACAATAGCCACGATTCCTCTCAATTTGTAATTCAATACACAAATCAATTGGTTCCCTTAGGCTAGCGATATGTTGTGTATTATCAAGGATTTCCACAGAAGGCGGTAAGATGATGTCTTGAGCAGTTACATATCCAGGACCTTTGACACAAATAGACGCGTCACGAGTTCCATATAAATTGCTTCTCAATACAATTTCTTTCAAATTCATTAATATTTCATGTACTGATTCTTGAATACCCCCTATAGTAGAAAATTCGTGTGGTATTTTCTCAGATTTTGCACGTGTGATACATGTTCCTTCTAGTTCTCCAAGCAAAGCTCTTCGCATCGAAATGCCTATTGTGTCGGCTTGACCTTTCAAAAGTGGAGACAGAATAAAACGTCCATAATAAAGACGTTTGCTGTCAACTCTCGATTCAACACACTTCCACTGTAGTGTTCGAGTAGATATTCTTACTTTCTCTCGAACCATAATAAAATTCTTCTTTTTGTTATCAAATCCTTGAATTTTTTATTTCTCTTGAAATCTCTTCAATGGTTATTCTTAAAGGCGTTTTTTTTTAGGAGGCCTGCAGCCATTATGGGGCATAGGGGTTACATCCCGGACGAAATTTATTATTATACCACTTTTACGAATAGCTCTTAATGCCGAATCTCTTCCGAGACCCGCACCCTTTATCAGGACTTTCACTTGTCGCATACCTTGACCGATTGCTATCCGACTAGCATCTGCTGCTATGGTTTGAGCGGCAAAAGCTGTCCGCTTTCTTTTGCTCTTGAATCCACAAGTGCCCCCAGAGGACCAATAGATCACTCGATCCCGCTCATCTGTAACGGTTATAATAGTATTCTTAAACCCTGCTTGGATATGAATAACTCCCTTTGGTATTTTATATGTATATTTACGAATACGTCTAGTCTTGCGCCAAACAATTCTTGTTCGAAATTTTACTTTTTTTACCATATTATCTCAAAAAAAAAGTCCGAGACCTATGGATATATCCATTTCGTGTCAAAATAGATCTTTTTTTTATTTGTATTTATCTATCAGATTCTTTAGATAGTCCTTCTTTATTTAATTTAGAAAAATTATCCTTGTCTTTGTTTATGTCTCGGGTTAGGGCAAATTACTCTAACGCGACCCTTTCTACGTATTACTCGACATCTTCCACAAATTTTACGAGCGCAGGGCCTTAGTTTCATATTTTTCGTTCCTTAATTTTGAATATACGTACTTTTTTTTCGTTTTGAAGAAAAAGAGTTTTTTTTATTTCATTTTTCAATCTTGATTGAATTGTATCCCCATAAAAAAAAGAAATATTGAAGTTAAAAAATTACCTAATTTTTCGAATTTTTGTTCTGGAGTCTCTAAATTCGACGCCCTCCGGTCGAATCATAATTCTAATGAGGCTTACTTGGATTTTGACTCAATTTCCTGGTGGTATAAAACAAAACTATGTTAGGTCTTTCTTGAAACATAACTTAAAACAGGATCTTCATTATCTAAAGGAACCTGTAACATACCCTTGGAAAGTAATTCAGTAATTAAACCTTTGTGAATTTCTTTTTGTTCTTTATATTCTATATCCTTCGATTCTATAATATAGAATAAAAAAGAAAGATATTCTATATAAAACAATCTTGAAGGATCTGCTAATTTAATGTAGCAGCAATGCTATTGAAATTTCTGACTTGTTCTTTTTTTTTTGTAAAAAAAAAATCCAAATGGATATAATTTGGATATCAGAAGGATTACCATACATAACACAAGATTTCTCCGCCGATTCTTTTTAGTCGAGCCTCTCGATCTGTCATCATACCCTGAGAAGTAGAAAGAATTACAATTCCCGTCCCACCTAAAATTCTAGGAATTTGTTGATAGCTAGAATAAATTCGTAAACCAGGTCGACTAATCTGTTTTAATTTTAGACTAGTTCTATATTCTTTCTTTTTCTTTTTTCTATGTCGTCTATGTCGTAAGGTTAAAACCAAGAAATTTTTGTTGCCTTCCTGATGTTTCCTCACATTTTCAATAAAACCTTCTCGTAAAAGTATTTTCACAATGTTTTCAGTGATATTAGTAGATACTATTCGAACGATTCCTTTTCCGGCCATGTCAGCATTTCGTATAGAGGTTATTATATTAGCAATTGTGTCTTTACTCATGATAAAGTTAAATTTTGGTTGTTTTTGGGTTTTGATATAATCAACATAGTCTTTTTGCTTTTGTTTTTTTTTTTTTTCTGAATTCTTTATTATTAAGGCATATACGTGAAACCTATAATGCTTTTCTAACGCTTTATCTTATAATACTTCAGGTGCTAATGAAAGTATTTTCGTGAAATTGAAATCCCTCAATTCCTCGGCAATCGGGCCAAAAATTCGACTTCCCTTTGGATTTCCTTTTTGATCAATGACAACTGCAGCATTATCATCATATTGTATGATAATGCCGCAGTCGCGTTTGAGTTGTTTACAAGTACGTACAATTACAGCTTTGATCACTTCGGATTTTTCTAGAGGGGAATTGGATGCTGCTTCCTTGATCACAGCAATAATAACGTTTCCAATATAACCGTATCCCCGATCACCAATCCCTATGATTCGAATACACATCAATTTTCGGGCTCCGCAGTTATCTGCTACATTCAAATAGGTCTGAGATTGGATCATATCATTTTTTGAATCTGTTATTTTAATGCAAAAAGAAAAATGCAAAAGGAAAAAAAAGAAATATTGTTTGTCAAAAAAAAAAAGAAACTTACAATTTTTTTTTCATTCCAAAGTCCCTTTTTTTTTCGGTTCTATATTCCTTTTTTGAAATAATGAATTCAGTTCGTATAGGCATTTTGGATGCTGCTATTGAGATAGCTTTTCTGGCCATCTTTTCTGCTACTCCGCGTATTTCATAAAGTATTTTACCTGGTTTAACGACAGCTACCCAATATGCGGGAGGTCCTTTCCCTTTCCCCGAACCCATACGTGTTTCTGCGGATTTTCTCGTAACTGGTTTGTCGGGAAACATACGTACCCATATTTTTCCACCGCGACGTATATTTCGTGTCATTGCCCGACGCCCTGCTTCTATTTGTCTAGCCGTAATCCAAGCGGGTTCAAGTGCCTGAAGAGCATATTGACCGAAACAAATACGATTACCTCGATAACACATTCCTTTCATTCTCCCTCTATGTTGTATACGGAATCTGGTTTTTTTGGGGTTATAGTTGATGATTGGTTCACAATTCTATCTCTATTACAGAACTGGACATGAGAGTTTCTTCTCATCCAGCTCCTTGCGAATGAAATAATTCTAAAAATATACATATAGTTGATGAGTAATAGACTGAATCATTAGATTCTTTGAGATTTCATCTAATCTATTTATTCGAAATTTGTATCTATTTATATATATATATAGAACTATGTATTCTATGTCAATTCTAGATTGATAGATAATTCGAAATTCAAATTTGTAGATAATTATTTTAGATAATTTTTCTATAATGGACTTTTTTTGTTATAATCTTCTAATGAATCTATATTTGTATTTATTATGATGATGATATCAGATCACTTAAAATTTAGAAATCCAAAAACATAAAAAAACCTTCGCGGGCGAATATTTACTCTTTCAATACTCTTTCAATATTTACTTTATTTGTAGGGTTATCCCCAAACCTCTCAAAATAAAAAATAAATGGATTGTTTCTTGGTTCGTTTCGCCATCCTGCCCATTAAAAAATTATTAAGATTTCTTTTCAATAGAATCTTATGTCTTTACAGGTTCCGTCGTTCCCATCACTTCTCGGTTAATGGTTAGGTCTTAATTCTACAATGAAGCCTCCAATGCAATTTTTTCTTGAGCCAATTTTATCAGTCTTTATTGGCTCGAGGCTCTTCGTTTTTTGTTTTATGAGTAGGATTTTCACTATCAATAAATAGTTATTGGTGCTTTATTACATTAGCTTTTACGAGATGACTCGTAGACCTTACATATTGGAATCATATATCATTAATTTTTTTTTCTTTCGCTCACCCTATCATTTATCTGTATAATTTTTTATTTTGCTTTACAATTCATAATGAAATTGCTTTTTCTTTTATTTATGTAATGTAAAAAAGATTTCAATTCCTACAATGCAATGGCCAATATATCATATCTTGACTGCTTTTTTGGATTCAGACCTAGATAATGAATGTGAAGCGATGAGTTGGTTATTAATTCTATATTTCTTCATTCATAGTATGAATCAGTCTATTTTTTTTAGATTGACCTTTAAAAACCAACGGGTCACACACTAAGCATAGCAAGTACATTAAATAATTAATCGAATTTTTGATTTTATTTAACCTTATAGAATTTGAGAATTTTTCTTTTTTTGATTGGCCAGAAAAAGAATGAAAGAATTTCTCATTTTTTGTTCTATCAAAGGGTAGAATGTAAAGGTTAAATCAAGTAAAGGTTGATTATTCTTTGTCTACAAATATCCAAATTTTTATGCCTAATACCCCATAAATAGTTCGAACTGTATAGCAGCAATAATCAATTTTAGTTCGAAGGGTTTGTAGAGGAACCCTACCTTTTCTAAGCCATGTGGCGCGTGCAATGTCGTTTCCGCCAAGGCGCCCTGCTATTTTTACTTGAATTCCTTTTGCACCGACCTCCTTGGCTAATTCAACAGCCTTTTTCATTGCTTTGCGAACTGGAACTCGATTCTTTAATTGTTCGGCTATAAATTCTGCAAGAATATTAGGATCCTTGTAAGGATTTTGAATTCTTTTAATATTAATTTTCAGTTCTCGATTTGTAGGATTAAGTTCTTTTTGTACAATCATCGGTAATTCTTTGATTGCCTTCATCTGCAATTCTTTGATTTTTTTCATGTCTAATTCTTCGATTTTTTTCGGTTGCCTTTCTATTAATAATTTTAGGAATCCCAGATATATTCTAACCCGAATCGCATCAATTTTTTTTTCAATCTCTATACGTGAAATCCCTACAACACCAGAAGGAATTTTGATATTCTTTTTTACATAATTTTGGATAGAGTTTCTTATTCTTTTATCTTCTTGTAGACCTTGAGAATAATTTTTTGGTTGTTCAAACCAAATAGAATGATGATTTTGAGTTGTACCAAGTCGGAAACCGAGTGGATTTATTTTTTGTGCCATAATCCTCCATTACTATAATATATATCATGAAATGTCATATTTGTAGACTTTTTTTTACTTACTCAAAGTTTTAAGCATATCTTCTATTCTTTAGAATATCTTATATTCTTTATATAAGGATATATCTTTCAATACAATATTTATATGACAAGTTCTTTTTTTTCATCGTATAACTTCGTCTTCGAGCCCGAGGTTTGCATTTTTTCACAAGAGTATTCTCGTTGACTTCGGTTTTACAAATGATGAAACTGAACTCCTCGTTAAAACCTATATTGTGATTAGTATTTTGTAGTGTGCAATAAACCAATTTCAAAATGAAATAACATGTTCGATAAGGTATGAGCTCGAGTATCATAGGTGTTTTCTCGTGGGAGCCCGCCCGAATCTGATTAATTTTTCTTGGTACTTTTTGAGCATAGATATATGTTTACCTAAAATGAATACTTCTGGATTGTATCTAGGGCCCCCCTTTTTCTTTTATTTATCTCATAGGATTCACTTTTTCTTAATAAACAGCATCCATATTCTCTTTTTCTAATATTCTTTTTTAATTTTCATTTCAAAAAAGTAGAAATGAGTTAAAAAATAGAATTGTGATTTAATTTATATTCTTTAATTTAGATGATTCTTTACTCCATATTTGACTATTTCTTTTAGTAAAAAATAGATTCGTTTTGGAATGACTTTAAATAAAAGTACATAAATAATCAAATAAAGGTTAACGGCGAGCTTTAGTATCATTTTCTGTATGCTCCTCGAAATAACGAGTAGGTGAAAATTCTCCCAATTTATGACCCACCATATAACCTTTTATATAAAGAGGTATTTTTTCTTTTCCATTATGGATACCGATAGTATGGCCAATCATTGTAGGTATGATGGTGGATGCCCGGGACCACGTTACTATTATTTCTTTTTCCGCCTTCATGTTAACTTTCTTTATTTTTCTTAATAAATGATTTGCTACAAAAGGATTTTTTTTTAGCGAATGTGTCACAGTGAATTTCTCCTATTTTTTTTTTATTTGATTTTTTTTAGAAGAAACGAATTCGATTTTCTTTCCTATTTACTACGGCGATGAAGAATCAAATTATCACTATATTTATTCCTTTTTCTACTTCTTCTTCCAAGTGCCGGATAACCCCAAGGGGTTGCGGGTTCTTTTCTACCAATTGGGGACCTCCCCTCACCACCCCCATGGGGATGGTCTACAGGGTTCATAACGACTCCTCTTACTACAGGACGTTTACCTAGCCAACATTTCGATCCGGCTCGGCCCAAACTTTTTAGCTTCATCCCGACATTTCCTACTTGTCCGACTGTTGCTGAGCCGTTTTGGGATATTAAACGAACCTCCCCAGAAGGTAGTTTTAATGTAGCCGATTTCCCCTCTTTTGCAATCAGTTTCGCTACAGCACCCGCAGCTCTAGCTAATTGTCCACCCTTTCCAAGTGTGATTTCTATGTTATGTATGGCTGTGCCTAAGGGTATACGGGTTGAAGTAGATTCTTCTTTTTGATCAATCAAAACCTCTTCCCAAACTGTACAAGCTTCTTCCAAAGCATACGGCTTTCCGGGTGTAGATGATGATATCTATACAGGTGGATCTTCTATCTCGTTAAATGAAGTAAGGTACTACATGAGTGGATATATAGGAATCCAAATCTGCCGAATCACTCATGTTATGCTCTTCTACATCCTAGGTCTTCTCGTTCCTTCATCTGGCTTATGTTCTTCATGTAGCATTCAGACCGAATGACTCTATGAAATTACGTCGATACTTCCACATATTGGGGGTAACGTAGGAGACATCTCTATTTTTCCCCAGGGGAATCTTTAGAATTACCACTGCTTGGCTTTCAATTCGCCTCTGACCATCAAATGAAATGTGAATACCCCGTCCTCCTCTCTTTGAAACAAGGGGCCGTGCTTCTGGTTCTGTCGGTGCTTGAAACAATTTTGTTTTCTCCATATTACTATATCTCTAGAGTCAATAATTTGATATTTGATATGAGGAACTACTGAACTCAATCACTTGCTGCCGTTACTCTTCAGTTTTCTGTTGAGGTCTATCCTGTAGAGGTACTCAATTTGGATCAGTGATCGATTTCTAGGTTTCGTCGTAAACCTAATTGGTTACTTCCAATTACGTAAATCCATAGTTCAAACCGCACTCAAAGGTAGGGCATTTCCTATTTTTATAGGAACTTTTGTACCAGAAATAATGGTATCTCCAATTCGAGTCCCTCTGGGATGTAAAATATATTTCTTCTCACCATCCCCATAGTGTATGAGACAAATGTATGCATTTCGATTAGGGTCGTATTCTATGGTTACAATTCTACCATATAGGTGTTTTTCATTCCGTCGAAAATCGATTTGACGGTATAGACGCTTATGACCTCCCCCTCTATGCCTTGCGGTAATGATTCCTCTGGCATTACGGCCTTTACCACAACGATGCTGTCCATACATCAAATTCTTTCGGGTATTTCGCGTATTGGATTTCACTTGACTGTCTATGGCTCGATTGCGTGTGCTCGGGGTCGGGGTAGAAGTTTTGTATAAATTTCTCGTCATACTATTAAGTATTTTGATTTGAGTTCTGTTCTTTAGACTTTAGAAGAGGTGGAATAGAATAACCTAAGAGGTGGAATAGAATAGCCCGGTTGAAGTGTAATGATCATACGCCTGTAATGCATTGTATGTCCCATAATAGGTCTCATTCTTCTACCCTTTCCCGGGAGTCGATGGCTATGAATAGCCATTACCTTGACACCAAAGAAGAGTTCGACCCAATGCTTTATTTCTGTCCTACTGGATCCGCATTCGACATTAAAAGTATATTGATTTTTCCCCAATAACCGAATACTTTTGTCTGTAAATACTGCATATTGGATTCCATCCATAAATCGATTTTCTTCCCTATGAGATGAGTTCGAGTCTCAATAAGAATGCTAGTTCTTACTGTTCATATGGTATGATATAAATATACCACACCAATTCGTTATGTATGGATGATGAGATTCCATTGATACAGAGCCAATTCCAATAGACTTATTGGAGGGTCCCATTGGTGTGCATCCAGTAGGAATTGAACCTACGAATTCGCCAATTATGAGTTGGGTGCTTTAACCATTCAGCCATGGATGCTTAGCGGGGATCCTGATATATCGTAGAAAAACAAAGTCGAAATGGAAATGCAATCTTGAGTTCAGTTTGAATGGAGCTATAGACGTAAAGGAAAGGCAGTCTTGAGTTTGATCGTGAATGAAGCTATAAGTTTGAATGAAGCTATAAGTTTGAATGGAGCTATAGACGTAAAGGAAAGGCAAGTAGATACGCGTAAAGGAAAGGCAAGTAGATATGCGTAAAGGAAAGGCAGTCTTTAGTTTAGTTTGAATCAATTCAATTTACCAATTTAATTTATAGGAGCTATATTTGATATGAAAGGGAAAGACTATTTAGAGCGAGAGGGAGACAACTTATTTTTATTTCGATGCTGGAGACAGTGGATTTTGGAATTTAGAGAGATTTTGCGGGAGATCAAGAATTCTCACTATTTAATAGATTCATGGACCAAATACAATTCAGTGGGATCTTTCATTAAGATTTTTTTCCATCAAGAACGTTTTGTAAAACTCTTGGACTTCCGAATTTGGAGTATCCTATTTTTACGCAATTCACAGGATTTCACGACCAAGGTTGTAGTACTATTCAAGGGTGTAGTACTATTTGGAGTAGTGGTCCTTCTATACCGTATCAACAATCGAAAGATGGTCGAAAGAAAAAATCTCTATTTGACAAGGCTTCTTCCTATACCTATGAATTCCATTGGACCCAGAAATGATACATTGGAAGAATCCTTTGTTTCTTCCAATATCAATAGGTTGATTGTTTCACTCCTTTATCTTCCAAAAGGAAAAAAGATCTCGGAGAGCTGTTTCCTGGATCCGAAAGAGAGTACTTGGGTTCTCCCAATAACTAAAAAGGGTAGCATGTCTGAATCTAACTGGGGTTCGCGGTGGTGGAGGAACTGGATCGGAAAAAAGAGGGATTCTAGTTGTAAGATATCTAATGAAACCGTCGCTGGAATTGAGATCTCATTCAAAGAAAAAGATATCCAATATCTGGAATTTCTTTTTGTATATTATATGGATGATCCGATCCGCAAGGACCATGATTGGGAATTTTTTGATCGTCTTTCTCCGACGAAGGGGCGAAACATAATCAATTTGAATTCGGGACAGCTATTCGAAATCTTAGTGAAAGATTGGATTTGTTATCTCATGTTTGCTTTTCGTGAAAAAATACCAATTGAAGTGGAGGGTTTCTTCAAACAACAAGGAGCTGGGTCAACTATTCAATCAAATGATATTGAGCATGTTTCTCATCTCTTCTCGAGAAAGGAGTGGGCTATTTCTTTGCAAAATTGTGCTCAATTTCATATGTGGCAATTCCGCCAAGATCTCTTCGTTAGTTGGGGGAATTTTCCGCACGAATCGGATTTTTTGAGGAACATATCGGGAGAGAATTGGATTTGGTTAGACAATGTGTGGTTGGTAAACAAGGATCGGGTTTTTAGCAAGGCACGAAATATATTGCGAAATCTTCAATATGATTCCACAAGATCTAGTTTCGTTCAAGGAAGGGATTCTAGCCAATTGAAGGGATCTTTTGATCAATCCAGAGATCATTTCGATTCCATTAGTAATGAGGATTCGGAATATCACACATTGATCAATCAAAGAGAGATTTCACAACTAAAAGAAAGAAAGATTCTTTGGGATCTTTCTTTTCTTCAAACGAAAGGAACAGAGATAGAAATCGAAGAATTTCTTGGGAATCCTACAAGATCCATTCGTTCTTTTTTCTCTGACAGATTGTCAGAACTTCATCTGGGTTCGAATCCTATTGAGAGATCCACTAGAGATCAGAAATTGTTGAAGAAAGAACAAGATTTTTCTTTTGTCCCTTCCAGGCGATCGGAAAATAAAGAAATAGTTAATCTATTCAAGACAATTCCATATTTACTAAATACCGTCTCAATTCATCCTATTTCATCAGATCGGAACGGGGGGGGATATACGTTACACCACGATTTTGAATCAGAAGAGAGATTTCAAGAAATGGCAGATCTATTCACTCTATCAATAACCGAGCCGGATCTGGTGTATCATAAGGGATTTGCCTTTTTTATTGATTCCTACGGATTGGATCAAAAACCATTCTTGAATGAGGTATTCAACTCCAGGGATGAATCGAAAAAGAAATCTTTATTGGTTCTACCTCCTATTTTTTTTAAAGAGAATGAATCTTTTTATCGAAGGATCAGAAAAAAATGGGCCCGGATCTCCTGCGGGAATGAAAATGATACTCTGAATCATAGAACTATAATGAAATATACGATCAACCAACATTTATCGAATTTGAAACAGAGTCAGAAGAAATGGTTTGATCCTCTTTTTTTTCTTTCTCGAACCGAGAGATCCATGAATTGGGATCCTAATGCATATAGATACAAATGGTCTAATGGGAGCAAGAATTTCCAGGAATATTTAGAACATTTCATTTCTGAGCAGAAGAGCCTTCTTTTTCAAGTTCAAGTAGTGTTCGATCGATTACGTCGTATACGTATTAATCAATATTCGATTGATTGGTCTGAAGTTACCGACAAAAAAAATTTGTCTAAGTCACTTACTTTGTTCTTGTCCAAGTTTCTTCGCTTTTTGTCTAAATCACTTCCTTTTTTCTTTGTAAGTTTCGGGAATATCCCCATTCATGGGTCCGAGATCCATATCTATGGATTGAAAGGTCCGAATGATCAACTCTGCAATCAGCTGTTAGAATCAATAGGTCTTCAAATCGTTCATTTGAAAAAATTGAAACCCTTCTTATTGGATGATCATGATACTTGCCAAAAATCGAAATTATTGTTCAATAAGATACCAAAGTGGAAGATTAACTCATTCCATACTCGAAATAATCGCAGGAAATCTTTTGATAACACGGATTCCTATTTCTCAATGATATCCCACCATCGAGACAATTGGCTGAATCCCGTGAAACCATTTCATAGAAGTTCATTAATATCTGCTTTTTATAAAGCAAATCGACTTCGATTCTTGAATAATCTACATCACTTTTGCTTCAATTGTAACAAAAGATTCCCCTTTTATGTGGAATATGTGGAAAAGGCCCGTATCAAGAATTCTGATTTTATCTATAGGCAACTCGTCAATATCTTATTCATTCGCAACAAAAGATTTTCTTTGCGCGACGGTCAAAAAAAATACGCTTTTTTTGATTTGGAGAGAGATACTATTTCACCAATCGAGTCACAGGTATCTAACATATTCATATCGAAAGATTTTCCACAAAGTGGTGACGAAAGGCATAACTTGTATAAATCTTTCCATTTTCCAATTCAATCCGATCCATTCGTTCGTAGAGCTATTTATTCGATCGCAGACGTTTCTGGAACACCTCCAATAGAGGGACAAATAGTCAATTTGGAAAGAACTTTTTGTCAACCTCTTTCGGATATGAATCTATCTGATTCAGAAGGGAAGAACTTGCATCAGTATCTCAATTTCAATTCAAACATGGGTTTGATTCACACTTCATGTTCTGAGAAAAAAGGCTCATCCGAAAAGAGGAAAAAGCGGAGTCTTTATCTAAAGGAATGGGTTGAAAAAGAGAAGATGTATAGAACCTTTCAACGAGATAGTGCTTTTGAAATTATCTCAAAAAAATGGAATCTATTCCAAACATATCTACCATGGTTCTTTACTTTGACAGGGTGCAAATATCTAAGTTGGATAGTTTTAGATACCTTTTCAGACCTATTACCGATACTAATTAGGAGTCTAAAAGAATGGGTATTCATTTTTCATGATATTATAGATCCATCATGGCGATTTCTTCAGAAAAAATGCTATCCTCGGAATCTGATAAGTAAGATTTCGAGTAAGTGTTTCTATAATCTTCTTCGGTCCGAAGCAATTATTCATCGAAATAATGAGTTACCATTGATATCGACACATCTGAGATCGTCAAATGTTCAAGAGTTACTCTATTCAATCCTTTTACTTCTTCTTGTTGCAGGATATCTCGTTTATACACATCTTATCGTTTTTTCCCGAGCCCATAGTAAGTTCCAGACAGAGTTCAAAAAGATCAAATCTTTGATAATTCCATCATACAGAATTGAGTTGCAAAAACTTCTGGATAGGTATCCTCCATCTAAACTTAATTCTTTCGGGTTAAAGGATCTCTTTCTAGTTGCTCTGGAACAATTAGGAGATTTTCTAGAAGAAATACGGGCTTCCGGGGTAAAATCAAAACAGAAGGAGAAATTTTTTCATAGCAATCTCATCGATCTCATAAGTATCATACCAACAAATCCCATCAATCGAATCGCTTTTTCAAGAAATACGAGATATCTAAGTCATACAAGTAAAGAGATTTATTCATTCATAGTAAAAAAAAAAAGAGTGAATGATTCTTTTTCTTATGATAAAATCGAATTCTTGATCAGGGACAATGAGCTCATTGATGGGAAACTCAAAGATTTCTTGGTTCAGCTCTCCACCTTAACCTTAACGAGAGAAAAAGGGATTGATCAAATTCTATTGAGTCTGACTCATAGTGATCATTTATCAAAGAATGACTCTGCTTATCAAATGGTTGAAGAGCCGGGAGCAATTTACTTACGATACTTAGTTGACGTTCACAAAACGGATCTAATGAATTATAAGTTCAACACATCCTGTTTAGCAGAACGACGGATATTCCTTGCTCATTCTCAGACAACCACTTATTCACAAACCTCGTGTGGGGTGAATCGTTTTCATTTCCCATCTCATGGAAAACCCTTTTCGCTCCGTTTAGACCTATCCCCCTCTAGCGCTGTTTTATTGATAGGTCCTAAAGAAGTTGGACGATCCCATTTGGTCAAATACCTAGCAACAAGGTCCTATGTTCCTCTCGTTACAATATTTCAGAACAAGGAAATATGGAGCACCCTGCTATTTTATGGTGATCTTGACGATGATGAGTACGGGGACGAGGAGGAGGACGATGATGAGGATTTTGAGTCTGTTGAGTCTGAGTTTTCGGGAGAGGTTGATGATATTGAGGATAGTGACTATATGGAGGATAGTGACGATTTGAATGCGAGTGACTTTGCTAGGGAGATGCGGTTTGTTCTAGATGAGGAGTATGCGGAGAATCTAGATTTTTGTCTGGAGTCACTTGTGCTGCTGAAAAGCCTAGACCAACTCTATTTCCGCGTTTACTTAGAATTTGCAAAAGCAACGTCTCCTTGCATAATATGGATTCCAGACATTCATGGTCTGGATAAGAATGAGTGGAGTTACTTATCCTTGAGTCTATTCGAGAACTCTTTCTCTGAAAGAGATTCCACTAGAAATAGTCTTGTTATTGCTTCGACTCATATTCCCCAAAAAATCGATCCCTCTCTAATAGGTCCGAATAGATTCAATACATGCATTAAGGTGCATGGACTTCTTATTCCACAACAACGAAAGCTTTTTTGCACTCTTTTATATACTAGGGGATTTTACTTGGAAAAGAAAATGTTCCATACTAATGGATCCTGGTCCATACCCATGGGTTCCAATGTACGAAATCTTGTAGCACTTACCAATGAGGCCCTATCGATTAGTATTGCACAGAGGAAATCAATTGTAGACAATAATATAATGAAATTGGCTTTTCATAGACAAACTTGGGATTTGCGAGCCGGGGGAAGACCGGCTACGGAGCATGGGATCATTTTCTATCAGATAGGAAGGGCTGTTGCACAAACAGTATTTCTAAATAATTGCCTCATAGATCCTATATCTATCTATGTGAAGATCAATTTGTGTCAGGAAGGGTATTGGGATTCTTATTTGCACAAATGGTATTTCGAACTTGGAACGAGCATGAAGAGATTAACAATACTTCTTTATCTTTTGAGTTGTTCTGCCGGATCGGTTGCTCAAGGCCTTTGGGCTCTACCCGATGAACAAAATGGGATCCTTTTTTATGAACTTATTGAGAGTGATGCTGATCTAGTTCATGGCCTATTAGAAGTAGAAAGCGCTCTGGTGGGATCCTTACAGCCAGAAAAAGATTGCAGTCAGCCAGAAAAAGATTGCAGTCAGCCAGAAAAAGATTGCAGTCAGTTTGATAATGATCCAGTGACATTGCTCTTTCGGCCCGAACCAAGGAGTCGTCTCGATATGATGCAAAATGGATTGCGTTCTTTCTTTGGTGAGCATCAGAG